AAAAAAATGAAAAGATATTACAAAGTAATATCCAAGCCCTGGTAGAATTTCTTGTATCTTCAAAAAGAAAACTTTGTAAGTTTCACTATAGTACAAATAATACGAATAATGATATAGATTGTTAATTATTTAAATTTAATACATTATTCAATTCAAAGATGCTCATTGATGCTCATTTGCATTGGTACACGTATCATATATATCACATACAAGGCTTATGATGTGACAAGAAAAAAATTTCCGCTCAGATTGGTTTGTGAAATAGTAGAGTGAGAATGACTGAGAACTATAAGCAATTTTGAGTCACTAACAAAATGAGAAGATAAAAAATTAGGGAGGCAGCCAGGTCTTTTTGGGGATAGAGGGACTTGAACCCTCACGATTTCTAAAGTCGACGGATTTTCCTCTTACTATAAATTTCTTTGTTGTCGATATTGACATGTAAAATGGGACTCTATCTTTATTCTTATCCGATTAAAAAATTCTAAAAAAAAAAATTATCGGACTATTATGGAGTGAATGTTTTGATCAATGAATATTTCATTCTTTTTCACTTTTTATTTTGAATCGATTCAAAATAAATTCGTTTTTTTATCATATATATATAGATAGAAAAAAATTATAGAACCGGTTGGAGTCGTCATTAATCATTTTTAATCATTTGGCGATAGTATTTCAGTAAGTATACATCAGTAGGTACACATATGTATATAGGTTTATCTTTCATCTTTTCGGAAGTTTCGATGGAAGGATTCCTTTACTAACACAATGCAGCCAACTCCATTTGTTAGAACAGCTTCCATTGAGTCTCTGCACCTATCTTCTCGCTTTCTGAAACCCTTGTTTGTTTTCAGAAAACGGGATTTGGCTCAGGATTGCCCATTTTTAATTCCAGGGTTTCTCTGAATTTGAAAGTTATCACTTGGTAGGTTTCCATACCAAGGCTCAATCCAATTAAGTCCGTAGCGTCTACCAATTTCGCCATATCCCCTTTTTTTGTGATGTAATTAGGATCACACACATCATGATGCCGTTTACCCTTTTTGTTCATTTCCATTTCTATTATATTATGCTAGAACCGTTGAATTCATTAGATATCGATTCCTGTATTGAAAAGTGTTTTCTCCGATTTGATTTCGTATCTATCTTCTTTCATTTTTATTGGAGACCGTAGTTAGTCCAACCACAAATTCAATATTCAATATAGATATATACCGCATAACATATATCTATTATAATATATATATTATATATATATACATGTCCCTATTTCTATCATTTTCTATCATTTTTAGTGTGCAATTTTGAATACTTGAACGGTCGATTCTTTTTTTTTCATCTTAGGTTTCCCCTTTCCGAATGAAACCCTAGGAATGTTTCATTATGGTTTGGATTGCACTTTTCTCTTTGTATCTATCCTTTTCTTAGCTTAAGGCAGATCATAAAAAAAAAATGACAACGACAAAGGGCAATTTAGTATTATTAATTTCAAATTTCAGTAATAGCCATAACTAATCGAATAGATATAATTAATCAATTAATCATTTCATTAATTTCAAATTATTTATTAATGAAATTTTTTCAAATTAATTATAAATCTAAATAAATATATAGAAATATAAATTTATGTACTAAAAATTTTTATTTTTATTTCATTTTTATTTATTTATATAGTAAAATAGCAAAAAACAATATTAAAAAATAGTAAAAGGAATATTAAATATTGAATAGGAAAAAAATCCTAATCTCTAATTAAATAAATTAAGATATTTATTATTGATAAACATATATTTGAGAAATAGATCTAAATTAATATATCAAAATGAAATCTTTTTGAAAATAAAATTAGATTTTCCATTTTTATTCGTTTCTATAGTTGAATTTTCTACATTTATATCTATATCATATTTATTATGAAATAACTAAGAATAAACAGTTAAGATCTCAATAGCAGTAGTTTACTAAATTAGTATACGTGTACAATTTATGTTACGTGAGCCCGCTTAGCTCAGAGGTTAGAGCATCGCATTTGTAATGCGATGGTCATCGGTTCGATTCCGATAGCCGGCTTTTCTCCATTTTTTTTTTTATTATTATTATTTCAAATTATTTTTCTTTATTTATTTATATAACTTTATTTATTTATATAATACAATTATATATACAATATTTATATACAATTAAGTATACAATTAAGGCCCGACTATTGAATTCCTCTAATTATTCTTTGTAATACTTCAGTAAATTTCGCTTCATTTATCCTATTTTAGTTTAGTTTTAATTTTGGTTTATGAAATTTCATAAAAAAAAGGAGTCTTTATGTCGCGTTACAGAGGACCTCGTTTCAAAAAAATCCGCCGTCTGGGGGCTTTACCGGGGCTAACTAGTAAAAAGCCTAGAGCCGTAAGCGATCTTCGAACCCAATCGCGCCCCGGCAAAAAATCGCAATATCGTATTCGTTTAGAAGAAAAACAAAAATTGCGCTTTCATTATGGTCTTA